ATTTATAGTTTCATTTGTACTGAAAGTGGGAATTTGAATCTAAGAACTAGTGGTAACGCCCGTGATTTCAATATAAGAGGAAGATCTAATGATTTAGATATAAATAAAAAATACAGACATTTATGGATTCAATGCGAAAATTGTTATGGATTAAATTATAAAAAATTTTTTAGGTCAAAAATGAATATTTGTGAACAGTGTGGATATCATTTGAAAATGAGTAGTTCAGATAGAATCGAACTTTTGATTGATCCGGGCACTTGGGATCCTATGGATGAAGATATGGTCTCTATGGATCCCATTGAATTTCATTCAGAGGAGGAACCTTATAGAGATCGTATCCATTCTTATCAAAGAAGGACAGGGTTAACTGAAGCTGTTCAAACAGGCATAGGTCAACTAAATAGCATTCCCATAGCAATTGGGGTTATGGATTTTCAGTTCATGGGGGGTAGTATGGGATCTGTAGTAGGCGAGAAAATAACCCGTTTGATCGAGTATGCTACTAATCGATCTCTACCTGTCATTATTGTGTGTGCTTCTGGAGGAGCACGCATGCAAGAAGGAAGTTTGAGCTTGATGCAAATGGCTAAAATATCTTCTGCTTCATCTAATTATCAATCAAATAAAAAGTTATTCTACGTATCAATCCTTACATCTCCTACAACCGGTGGAGTAACAGCCAGTTTTGGTATGTTGGGAGATGTTATTATTGCTGAACCCAATGCCTACATTGCATTTGCGGGTAAAAGAGTAATTGAACAAACATTGAATAAAATAGTACCCGATGGTTCACAAGCGGCTGAGTATTCATTCCATAAGGGTTTATTCGACCTAATCGTACCACGTAATCCTTTAAAAGGTGTTCTGAGTGAGTTATTTCAGCTACACGGTTTCTTTCCCTTGAATAAAAAATATATATCGAAAGAAAATATAGAATAGAAGTGGATTTCTATATCTACCAGGAAATCCCCCTTTTTACTAGGAATCTCCGTTTGTTGGATTGAATTAGTTTAGTTAAAGTCACGCACTTAATAATGTAATTTAGAAATAATTCAATATTTAATATTAATAAGAAACTCCTTATTCGAAAGATAGAAAGAATATGAGGATAGGAGAATAATAAGAAAATTTATTCAAGCGTATCATCATATTCGTGTAGAAAGAGAAATAGGTACACTTAATTCCCCATTCCTTGCACTTATTAACTACTTAATATTATTTATTAATATTATTTATTACTTACACTTACTATTTTTTATAATAGATATACTTATCATAAGATATCTTTATAATAGGTAAAAATAAAATATTAAATTGAGGTACTCATTCCATGACAGATCTTAACTTACCCTCTATTTTTGTTCCTTTAGTGGGCCTAGTATTTCCGGCAATTGCAATGGCTTCTTTATTTCTTCATGTCCAAAAAAATAAGATTGTCTAGATCCGACGGGACAAAATTGCATCAATTTTTTTCAACACTGGATCATAATAAGCTATTTCTTTAGTGTAATATGGTAGGATATGTGACTTTTTCCGAACACAAATGAAAGAACTGTTATGCATGCGGATACATTATATCTGCATAAATGCATGTATATGCGGGTGGGTATAGTGGGTTAAAAATGATCCGCGAATATTTTTCTAATTTATAATAGAAAGTCAATGTATCTAACCAATTACTTCTAATGGTTCATATCAGAATAGTACTAGTTGATGAAAGTTATTTCGGCATCAAGAAAAGTCAAATTCATTTTGGTTATTCTCTCAATTCCAATCGAATGCAACTAGATCTAATATAGTATGAACTGGCGATCAGAACATATATGGATAGAACTAATAACAGGGTCTCGAAAAACAAGTAATTTTTTCTGGGCCTGTATCCTTCTTTTAGGTTCACTGGGATTTTTAGTGGTTGGAACTTCCAGTTATCTTGGTAGGAATCTGATATCAGGATTTCCATCTAACCAAATCATTTTTTTTCCACAAGGGATCGTGATGTCTTTTTATGGGATCGCGGGTCTATTTATTAGTTCCTATTTGTGGTGTACAATTTCATGGAATGTGGGTAGTGGTTATGACCGATTCGATAGAAAAGAAGGAATAATGTGTATTTTTCGTTGGGGATTCCCCGGAATAAATCGTCGAATCTTCCTTCGCTTCTTTCTGAAAGATATCCAATCAATCAGAATGGAGGTTAAAGAGGGTATTTTTCCTCGTCGTGTTCTTTATATGGAAATCAGAGGCCAAGGAACCATTCCCTTGACTCGTACTGATGAGAATTTGACTCCACGAGAAATTGAACAAAAAGCTGCAGAATTAGCCTATTTCTTGCGAGTACCAATTGAAGTATTTTGAAATGAAGAATGAATGTTTTCCCAGCATGAGGGAAGGAACTTGCTAATTTCCTTTTCCATATTCCTTCTAGATCCAAGGACTAAATTCTTACACAAAAATGGAAATAGATCCCTGGGTTCGATACCTTGTTATATAACTTATAACTCGTACTTTAGAGAAATATCAGATAGAGTTGACGAATGAAGCAGTTCATTAACAATTCACAGATAATAAATGAAAAAAAAGAAAGCATTGACTTCCCTCCCATATCTTGCATCTATAATATTTTTGCCCTGGTGGGTCTCTCTATCATTTAATAAAAGTTTGGAACTTTGGGTTACTAATTGGTGGAATACTAGGCAATCCGAAACTTTTTTAAATGATATTCAAGAGAAAAATGTTCTAGAAAAATTCCTAGAATTAAAGGAACTCCTCTTGTTGAATGAAATGATAAAGGAATACCCGGAGACACGTATACAAAAGCTTCCTATAGAAATACACAAGGAAACGATACAATTGGTCAAAACACACAATGAATATCATCTCCATATAATTTTGCATTTCTCGACAAATATAATCTGTTTCACTATTCTAAGTGGTTATTTTATTCTGGGTAATGCAGAACTTGTCATTCTTAATTCTTGGGTTCAGGAATTCCTCTATAACTTAAGTGACACAATAAAAGCTTTTTCGATTCTTTTAGTTACGGATTTATGGATCGGATTTCACTCGACCCATGGTTGGGAACTCATGATTGGTTCGATCTACAACGATTTTGGACTGGCTCATAATGATCAAATTATATCTGGTCTTGTTTCCACTTTTCCAGTTATTCTAGATACAATTGTGAAATATTGGATCTTCCATTTTTTAAATCGGGTATCTCCTTCGCTTGTAGTAATTTATCATTCAATGAATGAATGAAGAACTTATTTGATCTCCCGATATCAATCAAATCAGAATTTTTCTTCGTGTATAACGTGTATAAAGAAAGCATTTTACTTATTCTTTATATTTCTACCTCTTCAAGGTATTCGTCCTATATTCCAGTACAATTATTTCCGTACAATGGCAGATTCGTGGATAGGGAACTATACTAGCTACCTATCTAATTTATTGTAGAAATTCCGGGATCAATGATTGTACCATGCAAAATAGAAATACTTTTTCTTGGGTAAAGGAACAGATGACTCGATCTATTTCTGTATTGATCATGATATATGTAATAACTCGAGCATCCATTTCAAATGCATATCCCATTTTTGCGCAGCAAGGTTATGAAAATCCACGAGAAGCAACGGGGCGAATTGTATGTGCCAATTGCCATTTAGCTAATAAGCCTGTGGATATTGAAGTTCCACAAGCTGTACTCCCTGATACTGTATTTGAAGCAGTTGTTCGAATTCCTTATGATATGCAACTGAAACAAGTTCTTGCTAATGGTAAAAAAGGGTCTTTAAATGTGGGGGCTGTTCTTATTTTACCCGAGGGATTCGAATTAGCCCCCCCCGATCGTATTTCTCCTGAAGTGAAAGAAAAAATGGGAAATCTTTCTTTTCAGAGTTATCGTCCAAATAAAAGAAATATTCTTGTGATAGGTCCTGTTCCAGGTCAGAAATATAGTGAAATCATCTTTCCCATTCTTTCCCCCGACCCCACTACGAAGAAAGACGTTCACTTCTTAAAATATCCGATATATGTAGGTGGGAACAGGGGAAGGGGTCAGATTTATCCTGATGGGAGCAAGAGTAACAATACAGTTTATAATGCTACATCCGCAGGTATAGTAAGCAGAATAGGACGTAAAGAAAAGGGGGGATATGAAATAACCATAGTGGATGCATCGGATGGACACCAAGTAGTTGATATTATACCTCCAGGACCAGAACTTCTTGTTTCAGAGGGGGAATCCATCAAGCTTGATCAACCATTAACAAGCAATCCAAACGTGGGAGGTTTTGGTCAGGGAGATGCGGAAATAGTGCTTCAAGATCCATTACGCGTCCAAGGTCTTTTATTCTTCTTTGCATCCGTTATTTTGGCACAAATCTTTTTGGTTCTTAAAAAGAAACAGTTTGAAAAGGTTCAATTGTACGAAATGAATTTCTAGATCCAGAGATTACTTAACATCAAGTTAGTAAAAAGCGCGGAATTCTTGTTGATCAATATAATTATGTTATGTAAGGTATGATCAAAAAATTATTTAAATCCCTTTACTTGCTTTGTTTATACTGTTTTTGCGGGGGGTCCGGAATTCATTACTTGTATCCCATTTCTAGTACTAGACAATAGGCCTACAAAAAAGGAAGGATACAAGGCAAGACGGGACAAATGAAAGGAAGAATAAATACTTCTAGGAGAGGGGGGATTACGAGTCCTCCTAATCTTCTATTCGACACAAGAGAAAGGATTTTCTACCCTTTCTCCTGTGTCGTCTTGTATCGAAATAATAATGATTTTTATCCTGTTCATCAAAGATTACTATTTCTTCTTTTCCGGGTCTATAGAAATTCTTTTGTTTAGATTCATAAGAAGTAGTGGACAAACAAAGGAGGGGTAGAGGGAAATAATTCATTGAGCAAATAGAACTTCTTCTATTATTCATATTCAATTAACTTCAACTTATAACTTATAAAAGAAAAATTCTTCAAATAATTGGACTT